AATTGTGCAAGAATATATGGTTCTATTCTTTTTTATTTTTATTCCAGTAAAGTAAATGGAATAAAAATAAAAAAAAAAAGAAAGAATAAAATAATTAAGAAATGACACTCGGATTCTATTCTGTATGATAGGAATAGAAATTGCCTTTATTATGATTGTTGTTGTTTCAAGAACAATCATTAATCATTTTTTTTTTTCAAATCAAATAAATCATTTTTTTCTATGATTCATTGGAACAAAAACGAAAGACCCGGCCCGGTCAGGACCGGGGGCCGGGCTGTGGAAGTAAAAGTAAAAAAGGATCTTGCAGACGAAAGCAAAGAGGTACTCTTTTTTTATTATTTATTTAATTTTAATTTATATATTTATTATTACTTTCTATTTACTATTTACTATTTATTAATTCTATAATTTTTTTATATAAGAAATTCATTGCTATATAATTTATAGTTTATATAATATATAATATTCTTGGGGCATTAGGTGGTTATATATCTAAATTTATATTCATTGGAATAGTGGAGTTGAAATATCGCTTTCGAGCCCTTACTTTACCTAAATGAAATCACTGATTTTTATTTTCTATATTTTTTTTTCTATTTTTCTATGTCTCTATAATTAGATATCTATATAATAATTATATACTGAATAATAAAGAGGTATAAAGAGAGGGCCCTTTTTCAAGCCTTACTGTTTTTGTGTAATATAATCTAGTAATTATCCTTTTTCTTTCAATTTGGGGAGATGGCTGAGTGGACTAAAGCGTCGGATTGCTAATCCGTTGTACGGGTTTTTCGTACCGAGGGTTCGAATCCCTCTCTTTCCGCTTTAGTCAATGACTTGGTATTTTTTCTTTATCTTTCAATTTCTCTTTCAACGAGTCTTTTTTTTTATTTCATTTTAATTAATAGTTAAAAATGTGGAATAAATAAAATCCTAAGAACATTTTAAAATCAAGCAAGGAAAACAGAAACTTTATTGTTATTTTTTATTCTTCACTCTTCACGTCCAGGATTCCGTCCTGGATCATTAGATAGGAATCCGAAGATAAAGAGAGAAACAAAGAATACCACTACTGTGTAAACAAATAGTTTAAGAGTAAGCATTACACAATCTCCAAGATCATTTTTTTTGGAAAAAAAGATAATAGATTCTCCATTTTTATACCACATACCTTATTTTGACACCACGAAATTCTTTTTCTAAATCTATAGAAATAAAAAAGAATTTTCAGAAATTCATTTGTAATAAGAGTCAAGTCTTTCATTACCAAAAGCTTTTTCATACCCGCAATTAGATATTGCGGAGGAATCTACTAGGTTCTTTCACTGTAAAAAAGGGTCCGAATGAGGAACTGGGGGGAGCCCAGACTTATTGTGGCGATCCAAGAATTTCATTATTTGAATCGAAGGGTTATACTATAAGACTTATCTGATCTTATGAATTGTTAGAATTTTTTTTTAAGAATAAATCATGAATTTTTCTAGGACCGTATTAAAGATCTCATCGAAAACTTACAGCAGCTTGCCAAACAAAAGCTAAGAGAAAAAAGAGCAAAGGTATTACTGGCATAAAATCTACGATTGGATTCAAAAAAGCATAAGCCTCGGGCAATTTTGAGAAGAAAAAACTACTTGAAGAAAGAGCAGAATTCAGACAAATACAGAGAAAACTAAAGATATTAAGCATAACAAACATTTTTTTCTTTGTTCTTGAAGATAATTGTATTTATTTTGATTGAGTTATTAATATGATGAGTTCTTAATATGAAGTTATTATAATCTTATTTTTTTTTTTTTGAATTAACCCAATCAAAAATCCTTCAATTCTCAAATCAAAAGAGAATAGACAAAACCATACTTTCATACAATATCTTAATTGAATTGTATGTAATGATCAATAAATGTCGTTTAATTCTCTATCTAAATGTCTCAAAATCCTAGCAACACTCTAATCTATTCTATATAGATTTGGACTAGAATTGACGAAGAACTACTATCAATATTAGTCTTTAGTAATGTCGAATAGAAATCAAAAATGGGGCGTGGCCAAGTGGTAAGGCAACGGGTTTTGGTCCCGGTATTCGGAGGTTCGAATCCTTCCGTCCCAGAGCATACCTATTATATTATATATATCATATCAGAATATAGATCTTCTATTTTATATCAGAATAAAAGAAAGATTGCCCTTTTTTAAACAACCTTATTTTTTTTTTAAGAGTAGAATAAGATTGGTTATAATCTGATTTTGCTTTCCTATAATGATTGATTCTTATATGAATTATATCTTTTTCAAAAATCAAAAATCGAATCGTGTTCAAATAACACACAGATGTAATTGAATCTATTTGTATACAGGTAAGAGGTAAGATGGGAGCATAGATTAAATCATATTTCTATTTAATAAGTTAGTTCTTCATAAAATAAAAATACGAGCCATGATTTAATCTGTACTTGTTTTAATTTACATTTATACAAAATAGTAATAGTCTGGAACACTCTAATAGGATTCTTTTTTTATTTAGGATTCATCATCTTCATAGAATTGACGCAGTAGATAGGAGTTAAACGTCAATGTAAAATACCAATTTCAATATATGCGGCTGTCTGAATTTCATTAAAAAAAAATCAAGTTACATACGTAACATATGTATTTTCTTTGAACCCCGTTTTTAAGTATTTTGTGTTTTCTTTTATGAAAAATTGTAAATATATGATATGTACCAATTGAGACAAAGTGTATTCATACATCTTAGTCGCTTTTCCTTAGGAAATAATTGCAGCCGGATTATTGACTCCAAGTCAAATAAACTACGCAGAAAGGGAGCGAAGGCTTATATATATATGTATTGTTATCGTTCTATTTCTTCTATTTCATTGATTCATTGAAAACTTTATTTTATTTCAATTGAGTTTTGTGACAATAGATTTGTTATCCCTAAATTTTAAATATTTAACTTTACCCTTTAACATAGAATGTTTCTAATTACTTTCAAAGATATTTGTTTAGTCTACCTGATAGGTATGGGGATCCTCTTTTAATTATGATTTATCAAAAAGAATAACAACCCAAAGCCCCTATTCTATCAGTCTTTATCCACCACCTCGTGAAAAACAAAAAGAATTTACATTTTTTTTATGGTTTAATCCGAATATGCATTTTTCTCTATTATTATCAAAATGCGATTTTTACTGTAAAGCCTTATTCAAATAATGTAATGATAGTGAAATAGGAAATTTTTCAATCAATTAAATATTTTGAATAATGTCTTATGAGTCCTTGGTACTCGAAGAAGTGTGAAATTGGTGAATCTATTTTAGCAAGTCACCTCAAGATGCAGATTAAAAAAAAAACTTATTTGTGTTATTTATTAGTTCAATTTTTTTATATTCTAATATTTATATTCTAATTCTAAAGAAAAACTAAAATAATATATTAAAAAAATATTTATTATATTTCTATTTCATAAAAGTATGGATTACTATGTACCGAACGAACCAATGATTATTCATGAGTCCATAATGGAATCAATTACATACTGTTTACAGCAACCTACTAGGAAATGTTATGGTAAAACTTCGTTTAAAACGATGTGGTAAAAAGCAACGTGCGACTTGAGGGATATGGTCGTCTGTGGATTCTTACATCCATCATTTTCTTTTTATATTAATTAGATAGGAATGAGGGTGCTCTTGGCTCGACATCGTTTGTTCTGTTTCACTAGAACCCTCCTTTTTGAGGTCGGGGGTTGGGATGTAAATAGTGCATGATCTTAATGGAGCTCGAGTAAAAAAAAGTATTGATTCATTTTTTAAGGGAACGGATCTAGGGTTAGTGTTAATTAATAAGTTGAAACAGCTTCGTAAGTATATTTTCCATATAAAAATCGAAAGGATCCCATTTTCAAATTTATAAGTAAAACCTCTTGGAATTGGTAAAACTCTTTCGATTAAAAGTGTATCGCGCAGGAATCAAATAGACCATTTGTATGATTTTTTGATAAAAAGAAATCACAAAAAGGGTATGTTGCTGACGTTTTTTGAAACGATTAAAAATCACCGAAGTAATGTCTAAACCCAATGATTCAAAGAAACGATAAAGAATCCTGGAACAAGGAAATACCACTTTCAGTTGTCTCAATAAATAGATTCTAATTAAGAATCAAAATAGATTCTAAAGACAAAAAAAGGTGCGTGGTTAGAGATCGCTCAATAAACGAAATACCTAAAGTAAAGGGTTTCCTTGGGTTATTAGCGAGTTATCCAACTTGAGTTATGAGGATGCGAATACAAATGATTTTATTTTCTTTTTCGGATAAGAATAAGGAATAATAAAAAGTACTTAACTCATATTTAATTGATTTGATTATTTTATGGATCCATTTGACATTACTAATTAAAAATTTCAAATTCGATCCATAGACATAATTTCAAATTTTCTTGAGCCGTATGAGGAGAAAACCTCTTATACGTTTCTAGGGGGGGTATTATTCATCTACATCTATCCCAATGGGTGGTTTATCGAATCGTTGCAATTGATGCTCGATGCCGAAGAGAAGGAAGAGCTCTTCGGAAAGTGGGCTTTTATGATCCGCTAAAGAATCAAACCTATTTAAATGTTCCTGCTATTCTATATTTCCTTGAAAGGGGCGCTCAACCTACGGGAACTGTTCATGATATTTCGAAGAAGGCGGGAGTTTTTATGGAACTTTGCCTTAATCAACAGATTAAATTCAATTAATGAATAGAACAAAAGAGGGGGGCGGTAGTATATAAAAGGTTATACAAAGTTATATAAGCCCCCTCTTTTGTTCTATTCATTAATTGAATTTATTATTACTACCAAAAAATGTCTACTACTCAAAAATGTCGTCTTCTATAACGACAAAAATTTATTTTTATTTTAGTGATAGAAATTCATTTAATTTAAGACAGATGAAAAAAGATCAAATGAATAACCGAAATAGTTGGATTTCTAAATCCAAAATATTTACATTAGTGCCAATTCAATACAAGTCATTAGTTTTTTCTTTATTTGTATAATTTATATTTTATTATATTAATTCAATATTTCATTTTTTTTTTTATTTTAATTTAGGGTTCTCCACATTGTGTTCTTTTCTTAAGATTTACATTCATATTGACAACAGTGTATCAAACAAATATAATCCGATCATGAATAAATGTATCTATTTCCCTCTGTTCCATCTATGGACTTGGTTTTTTTATTTTACTTTATTTAAACGATGGATTCGTCGGATTTGCTGGGATACGAGAAGCCTTTATTTCTTTATTATTTATTTATTTTATTGAAAAAAAAAAACGGATAAGATACGAACTAAATCCGTGGCAGTACATCAATTTTGACTTAATCCATATCCTTATCTTAATCTAGATTCTTATTTTAGAAGTCAGTGTATTTGCATCTAATATGTTCATTATTTTTTTATGTTCAGAATCGATTAGCAATATTTTTGCTATTTTACTATTTGGATTTCGGTGTGCAATTAAATCTAATTTTTTATTCCGATTGGATCTACACATTTTTTTTTGGGGGGGGGGGGGGGGGTTGCTAACTCAACGGTAGAGTACTCGGCTTTTAAGTGCGACTGGCAATTTTTACACATTTGTATGAAGCAACGTCTTCGTCGATACTATCTCTAGAGCTTGTAAGACCGCGACTGATCCTCAAAGGAATGAATGGAAAAAGCAGCATGTCGTATCAATGTGGAATTCTGAGAATATTTTATTCTTAGCGGATCGGTTCAAAACTTTGTTTAAATTCTTGACGAAAAAAAATAAAATTTAATTTTGGGTTAAGTGAATAAATGGATAGAGCCCTATGGCTCCAATTATAGGTAAACAAAAAAAAAGAAACGAGCTTCTGTTCTTAATTTGAACGATTACCCGATCTAATTAAACGTTAAAAATAGATTAGTCCTTGATGCGGGAAATGCTTTTCCCATAAGTGGATCATCGATTTATTTTTAAATCCTAATTATTAGTAGCTATTCTCCATTAGAGTGTGGGGGTAAATGTGTAGAAAAAGCAGTCTATTGATAAAGATAAAAATCCTTTTTTCCAAAATCAAAAGAGCGATTGGGTTGAACAAATAAAAGATTTCTAACCATCTTGTTATCCTCGAATGAACATAAACCAATTAAATTAGATGGAAAAGGAGAGGCTAAAGAGTCCGTCGATCAGTCTTATCTGGTTCCGGGGTATATATCTATTTATTTCTTACTATAATATCCTGTTTTGACTGTATCGTACTATGTGTCATTTAATAACCCAAAAGAAATCCCTTATCCCCATCTAATTTTAAATGGAGGAATTTCAAGGATATTTAGAACTCGATAGATTTCGGCAACACGACTTCCTATACCCACTTATCTTTCGGGAATATAGTTATGCACTTGCTCATGGTCATGGTTTAAATAGATACATGTTGTTGGAAAATATAGGTTATGATAATAAATCTAGTTTACTGACTGTAAAACGCTTAATTACTACAATGTATCAACAGAATTATTTGATAATTTCTGCTAATGATTCTAAACAAAACCCATTTTTTGGGTACAACAAGAATTTGCATTCTAAAATTATATCAGAAGGATTTGCAATCATTGTGGAAATTCCATTTTATCTACGATTAATATCTTCTTTAGAAGGGGCAGAAATCATAAGATTTTACAATTTACGATCCATTCATTCAATATTTCCCTTTTTAGAGGAAAAGTTCCCACATTTAAATTATTCGGCGGATATACTAATACCCTACCCTGCCCATCTGGAAATATTGGTTCAAACCCTTCGTTACCGGGTGAAAGACGCTTCTTATTTGCATTTATTGCGGTTCTTTCTTCATGAGTATTCTAATTGTAACAGTCTTATTATTACAAATAAATCTATTTCCATTTTTTCAAAAAGTAATCCGAGATTCTTTTTATTCCTATATAATTCTTATATATGTGAATACGAATCCATCTTCCTTTTTCTCCGTAACCAATCTTCTCATTTACGATTAACATCTTCTGGAGTCCTTTTTGAACGACTCTGTTTATATAGAAAAATAGAACATTTTGCCGAAGTCTTTGCTAATGATTTTCCGGTCATCCCATGCTTTCTCAAGGATCCTTTCATGCATTATGTTAGATATCAAGGAAAATCAATTCTGGCTTCCAAAGACACACCTCTTCTAATGAATAAATGGAAATCTTACCTTGTCAATTTATGGCAATGTCATTTTGATGTATGGTCTCACGCGGCAAGTATCCGTATAAACCAATTATCCAAGCATTCCCTCGATTTTTTGAGTTACTTTTCAAGTGTTCGACGAAATCCTGCAGTGGTGCGGAATCAAATGCTAGAAAATTCATTTCTACTAAATAATGCTCCCAATAAACTCGATACAATAGTTCCAATTATTCCTCTGATTGGATCATTGGCTAAAGCGAAATTTTGTAACGCAGTAGGGCATCCAATTAGTAAGCTGACTCGG